AAAAGAAATGGTTAATGATACAATCAACCGATGAATTATTACTTCATTATTCCATCACTTAAGATCTATCCGAAAAACAAAAAAAGAACTAAGAACTCTGAATTGAAATAATAATATTACTGAATCATCAGAGCTACTTCGATATCTCGTTTTTAGTTCCTATCCGTGGAGTCTTTGTAAATCTATATGGTTCCAATTCTTCCATTTCTTTGTTCCGAACCATTCCATTCTTTCAATTCTTCGCTCTTTCTCTTCTATATGCATGCTTGACTTCATTTGTTTATTCATTCAATCCACAGTCACAGATAAAACGGAAGGGCTTGCATTGGAATCCGTCTAAATTCAGTGGGATGGGAAATAATATATATGGATAGCCCATATATAACTAGTGAATATCTAATATCACATATACATTGTTTCTTTAATAACGTAAACCATCCGTATCTTCTATTGAACTGGATTCTAGAATCATTCTTCGAAACATATACAGGGATTGGCTTAGAGCCCTTACATATACCCAGCTCGACCCCCCTTACTTTTTTTTAATTCTCTAATATCATACATTTTTTTTTTGCTCCTATTCTAGATCGTATATACCGGTATGAGTTGGGATAAGCTTTTTTTTAAGACCATTTCGGAAGCTAGTCAATGATGACCCTCCATGGATTCACCTATATAAGCTGCGGCTAAAGTTGCAAAAATAAGAGCCTGAATCCCGCTTGTGAATAATCCAAGGAACATGACAGGTATAGGAACCACCGAAGGTACTAAAGAAACAAGAACAACAACTACTAATTCATCCGCTAATATATTCCCGAAAAGTCGAAAACTAAGTGATAAGGGTTTTGTGAAATCTTCTAGGATGTTAATTGGTAAAAGTATTGGAGTTGGTTGAATGTATTTACCGAAATAACCCAATCCTTTTTTGGTAAGACCCGCATAGAAATATGCCACTGACGTAGGTAAAGCTAAAGCAACAGTAGTATTTATATCATTCGTGGGTGCAGCTAACTCTCCATGCGGTAACTGTATGATTTTCCGGGGTAAAAGGGCACCTGACCAGTTAGAAACAAAAATAAATAGGAACATAGTTCCAATAAAGGGAACCCAAGGACCATATTCTTCTCCAATCTGAGTTTTGCTCAAGTCTCGAATGAATTCGAGGACATATTCGAAGAAATTCTGACCGTCGGTTGGAATGGTTTGTGGATTCCGAACAGCTATAGTGGCTGAACCTAATAAGATAGCAATTACAACCCAAGAAGTGATAAGTACTTGGGCATGGACTTGGAAACCCCCTATTTGCCAATAAAAATGTTGGCCTACTTCCACATCGGATATATCGTATAACACTTTTAGTGAGTTGATGGAACAGGGTAAAACATTCATATTGCCCTCTGACATAAATAGAACTTAAAAAGGAATTATTTTGATTCAGCCATCTCGTATCTCTTTCTCAACTCGTCTACTTTGAATCAATCGTATATTTCGGATCCCAAGTGATCACATAATATCCCCAGTGATTTTGATCTCTTTTTTGAGACTCAGGGATAGTAACCGATTCAATCAATTTATGGAGTTTCCAAAGTCATTGACTTATCCTATTATTAATCAACAATTTCTTATATAGCTAGAACCGCCCTCACAAATTGCGGATACTAATTTGTTAAGAATCAATCGGATTGAAGCTATAGCGTCATCGTTCGCTGGAATCGGAATATTTGCGAGATCCGGGTCACAATTTGTATCGATTAAACAAATTGTTGGAATCCCCAAAGTGAGACATTCTCGAAGAGCCGTATATTCTTCTTGCTGATCAACGATGATTACAATATCGGGTAACCCCGTCATATATTTGATCCCGCCCAGATAGGTTTGCAAGTGAGATAATTGCCTCTTCAACATTGCTACATCTCTTTTCGGGAGACAGTTGAGTTTCCCCGTATTTTGTTCCGATCTCAAGTTCCTGAACCTATGAAGTCTCATTTCTGTAGTGGACCAATTCGTTAACATACCACCGAGCCATTTTTTATTAACATAATGACACCGAGCCCTTATTGCAGCTGATGCTACTGAATTGGCTGCTTTATTTTTGGTACCAACTATTAAGAAGTGTTTTCCTATACTTGCTGCATCAAAAACTAAATCACAGGCTTCTGACAAAAAACGAGCAGTTCGAGTAAGATTTGTAATATGAATACCTTTACGCTTTGAAGAGATGTAAGGTGCCATTCTAGGATTCCATTTCCTAGTACCATGGCCAAAATGAACTCCTGCTTTCATCATCTCTTCAAAATTCATGTTCCAATATCTTCTTGTCATTTCTCCCCACATTTTCTCTCTTTTTTTTTTTTATTTAAGAGGTACCTGAAATAAATAATTGTTCCGACGGAACCTTCTACCGGAGATTGACCGTTAATACCCAGTCCAAGTCATTAATTCCTTTCTATTCGTTATTATCTTTATTACCAAATCAAATGACCAGGACCCTATAGTTAAA